TTTTGGGGGTCCTGCTTATTTTCATTGGCTTCGGATTAGTAGAATAATTCGGAATAGCGGCCAAGATCTTGGGAAAATCCAAGTTAATGATCAATAGGTTTGGATAAATAATTTAGGAAAGATATTCTCATACTGACACAATATAAGGACAAGTATATGCGAAATCTATCCCTTTTTAGTTAAAAGTTTTCTTCGAATCCAACCTTTCCCTTTAAGGAATTTAATTGGTTAGCATAATATAATATCTAATAAATAGAAAATCGAATAGTGGATAATCTGTTATGAGAGAAAGAAAACATTCTTTGAAGAATCAAGATTCGTAATCAATCCTTGCCTTGTTTGTTGGATTAGGTCTAACTTTCTTGACTAAACTGCAAGCGTGGAACTTTACGAGATGAAATAGGGAAAGACAGAAGATAGAACTTAAAAGGATAATTGAAGTGACTCGTCTTCGAATCAACTTTGGTTGGGGTTCGAAAAAGGAATAAAAATAAAGTAAATTCAAGGAAGAGCTTTCCTTTTTTTAAGGGGCCCCTTGCTCGGGGGGTCGTGGAATGCTTTTCTTCTCCTCTTATTCCATATGGAATACAATCAGTTAAAATAAGAAGGAATAGGGGAATATTCGACTGTTTCAATTCTTTATTTATCTTATATTCCAAAATTCTCCCGAAAATCCAATTTAATTTTTCAATGGGGTTAGATGATCTAGTTCTTAATATTATTACTTTAAAGAACTGACAGATTCCACAACAAATCTCTTGATTCGGAATTAGAGACTCATGTCCCATCTGATGAATCGATTTTCTTTTACACTTCTGTATCTCACTCTATCTTGTTTTTTAGTATTATCTAAAATAACCGATGAATTATGAATTTTCCATAACTTAGGTAAGTGCTTTACCAACATATGTAGTGTAGTAAAAAAATAAATGGAATTTAACCCTTTCATGCTTACTATAACTAGTTATTTCGGTTTTCTACTGGCTGCTTTAACTATAACCCCAGCTCTATTTATTGGCTTGAACAAGATACGTCTTATTTGAAATGAATTGAATGAATAAGTCAGAAAATAAAAATCTTTCTTTTGGATTCCTGGTATTCTACGACTCTTTTCCACACTAATTATCAATTCTTTTCTTGGTCATTGAGATTCGTGGATAATTTAGACTACTATTTAGGGATAGATCGTACCTCTTTTTTTTTATCCCCTCGAACAAATCGAAATGATTGAAGTTTTTCTATTTGGAATCGTCTTAGGCCTAATTCCTATTACTTTAGCGGGATTATTCGTGACTGCGTATTTGCAATACAGACGTGGGGATCAGTTGGATCTTTGATTGAGTAATATTTCTTTTTTGATTGACCTCCTCCAGACCAGAGAGGAGGTCAAATTGGAGTTGCAATTCAATTTTGTTTTGTTAAGTTATTTTACTCTGCTTCGACATAAGATAGATGGAATCACGCTCTGTAGGATTTGAACCTACGACATCGGGTTTTGGAGACCCGCGTTCTACCGAACTGAACTAAGAGCGCTTTCATTCAAAAAGAAAACCCTTTTCTACTCCTAACGTGTCTCACGTACGTATAGTATCCACAAATTCAAGTTATACCCACTTTAATTGATCTCCTCGCTACTGCCCATAAAGAAGAAAGAAGTAATAGGTAGGGATGACAGGATTTGAACCTGTGACATTTTGTACCCAAAACAAACGCGCTACCAAGCTGCGCTACATCCCTTTTCCAAATTGTTGTATAATGGCATTGTACACAATTCCTGTCTTGTTTTCCACATCGTAATTTTCTTCTCTTTCTCTATCTATATAGAACCTTCTTGTCATTTCTTCTTTTTGGTCTCATATAATCAAGGAATGGTATACATCTAAAATCCTATCTAATTTCACCTATAAAAGAAAGATTACTATTCCTTGGTAATGTATAGGAAGAAGGGGTCATCTTTTTCTTTTTTAGGGGTAGGAAAATCTCGTCTATACCGTTCATTCGTTCATTCTATATATAGAATATTGATTTTGTTTTTTTAGTTAGGAATTTCGCCTAAACAAAAGAAATACAAATGATCTTGGGCAAGAGTATCTGATCATATATGTATTCCAATAAGGAAGGAGGATTTTCAATGCGGGATATAAAAACATATCTCTCTGTAGCGCCCGTGCTAAGTACTCTATGGTTTGGGGCTTTAGCAGGTTTATTGATAGAAATTAATCGTTTATTCCCAGATGCTTTGTCATTCCCTTTTTTTTAATTCTAGTTATTGCTATGCGAGGAATTCTTCGTGACATGACGCAAATTTTCCCTTTTTCAATCCTTTTTTTTTTAGTATAGGAAGGAAAAAGAAAGAAAAGATGGATTGGGTTGAACCTCAGAGTCATGAAAAATTCGGCAAATCCCATTTTGGAAAACAGAAATTCAATCAAAAGCGGTATCCAAGCTAAGTCAGGCCTCAGAAATCAGAGCATAGAAAGAGGCTGGGCTGGCTACTTAAATGAAAGGATTTCGAAGCAAAATCCTTGCTAATTCGACAAGGATTGTATTCTTTAATTATTTCTCTATTTTTTATTACTTAATTTAAGAATTTTAAAAATTTTTTATTCGAATGGATTTTATTCTTCTTCTTGGGATTCAAAATAGAAGAATAACAGAATAAGTAGAAGAATTAAGTTAAGTCAATCCAAAAAAGAAAGGAGGTTCATGGCCAAGGGGAAAGGTGTTAGAATCAGAGTTATTTTGGAATGTATCAGTTGTGTTCGAAAAGGTGCCAATGAGGAATCGACGGGGATTTCTAGATATAGTACTCAAAAGAATCGCCACAATACACCCGGACAATTAGAATTAAAAAAATTTTGTCGTTATTGTCGCAAGCATACGACTCATGACGAAATAAAAAAATAGGAGCATCGTGTGTTCGATCTTTCCAAAGAACAGATTTAATATATAGAACATAGATAGAATACAAAATACAAATCAATTCATTTGATTTCAGGTAGATATTATTTCATATGTATAGAGGGTATTCATATACTATATATGAATCAAATAATAATATGAATCAAATAATATATGGACCAAAGAAAGACTACTTCTTCTGGATCCAAAATTAATAAAATAAAGAAATCCATTTTTTTTTTTCAAATTTTAAAATAAAGAATAAATCATGTATACATCTAAACAACCTTTTCATAAATCTAAGCAAACTTTTCATAAATCCAAGCAAACTTTTCATAAATCCAAGCAAACTTTTCGTAAATCCAAGCAAACTTTTCGTAAATCCAAACAACCTTTTCGTAGGCGTCCTCGGATTGGCCCGGGGGATCGAATTGATTATAGAAACATGAGTTTAATTAATCGATTTATTAGTGAACAAGGAAAAATATTATCGAGACGAATAAATAGATTAACCTTGAAACAACAACGATTAATTACTCTTGCTATAAAACAGGCTCGTATTTTATCTTTCTTACCATTTCGTAACTATGAGAATGAGAAGCAATTTCAAGCCCAGTCAATTTCAATAATTACTGGTCCTAGACCCAGAAAGAATAGACATATTCCTCAATTAACGCAAAAGTTCAATTCCAATCGAAACTTAAGAAACTCCAACCAGAATTTAAGAAACAACAATCGGAACTTAAGTTCCGATTGTTGATGTTTTATTCGAAAGGGCCAGACCTATATAAAGAAAGTAATCCAGTTTTGATTCTTGTGTTTGTTATAAGAAAGAAAAATGGGGAAGAATAAATAGTTTTTTTATTTATTGCAACATGCTCGTTGATTCCTACCACTTAATCTTAATTTATTGTATCTTCCCGGAGTTCCCTCTCCGGGAATTCGGTTTTAATTATTCCTGTATATTACTTTTTTATCCATTTAATTGAGGATCTTTATTTTATTGGAAATCGTGTAAAGATTATTTGGATTTGATACAGCTACTTGTGCAAGCATTTTACGATTAAGAATCAATTCCTTCTTGTACAGATTGTGTATTAATTTACTATAACTATCGAATACTTTATATATCCGCGTTGCTGCGTTTATCCGAGTGATCCACAAACGACGAAAATCCCTCTTTTGCCTGCCTCTATCTCGATGAGAGGAAACAAAAGCTCTTCTTACTTGTTGAGTAATCATTCGATTAAGTCTTAAATGAGCCCCTCTAAAGTTTGAGGCAAATGAACGCATTTTTGTTCGTCGTCTCCGAGCTATATATCCTCGCGGAACTCTGGTCATTGAATCAAATTAACCTTAATGAATAACTAATGATTTCTCTTCTTTTAGCCATCCTTTTTCCCATTAATAACAAAACGAATTATTCCGATATATAAAATATTAATTCCAATGGCTTTTGCTACTGTAACCTTCCCAACCACGATTTTTTATTCTATTCTCTTCAGTTATTTCGCATAGAAATAACAAATTCTAACGATACTCAAAAAAATAGTGGGTTCCATCGTTTCTATGGTTCCCTTTTAAACGGTGAGGCCCTCTCTATACACCGGAGCCCTTTCTTTCATTTCATCAAAAGGTATTGTGAACTTGTATAGTTCACATTCTTTGGCTCTACCTATCCATTATAGAGTAAATAGCTCTTTTCACAATAAGAGTTATCCATACAGTGACGGCATTTAATTATGAAAGTTGGCTAAGTAGCTGACCCTGTTAGTCCGTTCTTTTAAGATAAAGGAGCATAAGCCTTTTTCTTTTTATTACTATTTCCTCCGCTTAATGGATAACCATTTTCTACCAATGGGGGAATTGCTTCTTAATTTCCAATTTAGATGATTGGATTTGCACCAAAGGAAACCAGAAATTCCATATACCATAGAAATCTAGGATAGAGAAGCTCTATCCTATTCATTGGTACCGATCATGGATACTTCAAAAATTGTCTTATTTGTTTGAACTCATGATCTGAACGAGTCGCACATACACCCTAGCACATGTTCCTCGACGCTGAGGACATCCCTTAAGCGCGGGCGATTTTCTAGCATTTCGTATTGGCTGTCTTGCGTTTCTAATAAGTTGTTTAACCGTTGGCATGTCGTATGTATATAGAAAAAAAAAGGATTGGTTTAGATCGATCTTAACCTGATGATTGATCATCATGAAGTATTTCTATTTTCTATTAAATCGCAGAAAACCTGAATTTAGGTTTGAAATAAATTTACAAGAAATCCGGCCACTACCAATCCTTAAACATTTCTGGAAACCACACTGGATCAGTATCGCAGTGCTCGTCAATCATTTCATCCCCTACAATATCGACAAGTCCATAAGCTTTGGCTTCGTCTGCTGACATAAAAACATCCCTTTCCATGTCTTCGGATACAACCCAAAAAGGCTTGCCTGTTCTTAGGGCATAAACCCTTGTGATCATTTCGCGAACTTTGTGTAACTCTTCCACTTCTAGTAAAAATTCTGGTGTCCTTGCCCGATAATAAGCACTAGCAGGTTGGTGAAGCATAATCCTCGCGTGAGGGAATGCTATACGCTTGGTGGGTTCGCCTCCAAGCAGAATGAAGGATGCCATGGACGCAGCCATTCCGAGGCATATTGTATATATATCTGGTGTCACCGTTTGCATCGTATCAAAAATCGCCATTCCTGAGATTAGCCACCCGCCTGGGGAGTTTATAAACAAAAAAATATCGCTAATTCCATCTTCTATACTGAGATATACCATGAGACCTGTAATATGATTCGTGACCTCGCAACGAATCTCTTGACCTAAAAAAAGTGTCCTTTCTCGATACATAACATTGTATAAGTCAACCCAAGTCGCTTCTTCATCTCCGGGAATCCGGTAAGGTACTTTTGGAACACCAATGGGCATATTAGATTAATATTATTAAATTTAAGTAAGAAAACTACACTTTAATATGGAAACGTAAGAATGGAAGAGAAAGAAAGAATCCGCAGTTTATTGTCTTCATTTTTTTTTTCTTATTCTATATGAATACTATAGATTCTATTAATACGTAGATTGAAATAATACATATAAGGAAGGTAAGACAGATTGAATAAAGAAAAAGGAATCGGTGATTGGAATGATAAACAAAGAGGGATAGGGATCTATTCTTCGTTTTTTCCAAATAGGCCAAGCTACCCATTGCATATTGGCACTTATCGAGTATAGAATAGATCTGCTTCTCTTTCTTCTTACGAACAGAATTGGCTTCTTATTTTTAATGGAATGAAATAAATATTCACGCTTTCTGACACAGAATCCCCTAGAGGGGTTAGGTACATAGGATATAGATAGTCTTTTCCAATGCGATAAAATAAAGCGACATCGTGTCTATTTTTCTTTGCTAAAGGGGTATTTCCATGGGTTTGCCTTGGTATCGTGTTCATACTGTTGTATTGAATGATCCGGGTCGATTGCTTTCGGTGCATATAATGCACACAGCTTTAGTTTCTGGTTGGGCCGGCTCGATGGCTTTATATGAATTAGCGGTTTTTGATCCCTCTGATCCTGTTCTGGATCCAATGTGGAGACAAGGTATGTTCGTAATTCCCTTCATGACTCGTTTAGGAATAACCAATTCGTGGGGTGGTTGGAGTATTTCAGGAGGAACTGTAACGAATCCGGGTATTTGGAGTTATGAAGGTGTGGCAGGTGCGCATATTGTGTTTTCTGGCTTGTGTTTCTTGGCAGCTATCTGGCATTGGGTATATTGGGACCTAGAAATATTCTGTGATGAGCGGACAGGAAAACCCTCTTTGGATTTGCCCAAGATCTTTGGAATTCATTTATTTCTTGCAGGGGTGACTTGCTTTGGCTTTGGCGCATTTCATGTAACGGGTTTGTATGGTCCTGGGATATGGGTGTCCGATCCTTATGGACTAACTGGAAAAGTACAAGCTGTAAATCCAGCGTGGGGTGTAGAAGGTTTTGATCCTTTTGTTCCGGGGGGAATAGCTTCTCATCATATTGCTGCGGGTACATTGGGCATATTAGCGGGCCTATTCCATCTTAGTGTCCGTCCGCCTCAACGTCTATACAAAGGATTACGTATGGGCAATATTGAAACTGTACTTTCCAGTAGTATCGCTGCTGTTTTTTTTGCAGCTTTCGTAGTTGCCGGAACTATGTGGTATGGGTCAGCAACTACCCCAATCGAATTATTTGGGCCTACTCGTTATCAGTGGGATCAGGGATACTTTCAGCAAGAAATATATCGAAGAGTTAGCGATGGGTTAGCCGAAAATCTTAGTTTATCAGAAGCTTGGTCTAAAATTCCCGAAAAATTAGCCTTTTATGATTATATTGGTAATAATCCGGCAAAGGGGGGATTATTCAGAGCAGGCTCAATGGACAACGGGGATGGAATAGCTGTTGGATGGTTAGGACATCCCGTCTTTAGAGATAAAGAAGGACGCGAGCTTTTTGTACGCCGTATGCCTACTTTTTTTGAAACATTTCCGGTTGTTTTGGTAGATGAAGAGGGAATTGTGAGAGCGGACGTTCCTTTTAGAAGAGCAGAATCCAAATATAGTGTTGAACAAGTAGGTGTAACGGTGGAGTTCTATGGTGGCGAACTTAATGGAGTAAGTTATTCTGATCCTGCTACTGTAAAAAAATATGCGAGGCGTTCCCAATTAGGGGAAATTTTTGAATTAGATCGGGCTACTTTGAAATCGGATGGTGTTTTTCGCAGCAGTCCAAGGGGTTGGTTCACTTTTGGTCATGCTACCTTTGCTTTGCTCTTCTTTTTCGGACACATTTGGCATGGCGCTAGAACCTTGTTCCGAGATGTTTTTGCTGGTATTGATCCAGACTTGGATGCTCAAGTGGAATTTGGAACATTCCAAAAAGTTGGAGATCCAACTACAAGGAGACAAGCAGTCTGATACCACATTGCTATGGTATCTTTCATCTCTCTTTTTTGATTTGACATGGGAAACATCTCCCATCCTTTCTTTGACTCTTTTTCTTTCTTTATCTTTATATGGGAAAAGATCCCAAATGACAAATGAATAGGTGTGGAAGTTATAATTGTAAATAAACCACGATCGAATCTATGGAAGCATTGGTTTATACGTTCCTTTTAGTTTCGACTTTAGGGATAATTTTTTTCGCTATCTTCTTCCGAGAACCACCTAAGGTTCCGACTAAAAAAATGAAATAATTTCATTGAAGTAAGAAGTCTCCCAGATGGGGAGACTTCTTACTTCAATTAGTCCCCGTGTTCTTCGAATGGATCTCTTAATTGTTGAGAGGGTTGCCCAAACGCGGTATATAAGGCATACCCAGTAAAGCTTACAAGTAAACCAGATATGGAGATGGCGACTAAAGTTGCTGTTTCCATTTTTATAGAATTTCAAGATTACAATGGATCTACGAAAAGATCTTGTATTTACAACTACAACGGAATAGTATACAAAGTCAACACCAATGATTAAATAGAATTTATGGCTACACAAACCGTTGAAGATAGTTCTAGACCTGGGCCAAGACGAACTCGCGTAGGTAGTTTATTGAAACCCTTGAATTCGGAATATGGGAAAGTAGCTCCGGGTTGGGGGACTACTCCTTTTATGGGGGTCGCAATGGCTTTATTCGCGATATTCCTATCTATCATTTTAGAAATTTATAATTCTTCTGTTTTACTGGACGGAATTTTAATGAATTAGGTTTCTACTAACTAAAACTACGAAGTCATTGTTTTTCCATCCAAAAAAGCCTTTCTACTTTAAGCTATACATTTCTAGACATTCTGGTAGTTCGACCGTGGAATTTTTTTGTTTTGGTATCTCTGGAATATGAGTGTGTGACTTGTTAGAATGGATCCTATTGATAATACATAGAAAGGGCCTGTTATCTCTATCAAGATGATTCTAATTCGTCGGATATTTTTTATTCTAGTATCTGGAACACGAAATAGATAGAGTGGATCAAGAAAAAAAATGGAACTATGATTCATACTCACTATTCAGACCTCGCAACCAGACTGAAAAAAATTCAAGTAGTTTTTAATAAAAAAAGAAATTTTCTTCCTTCCAATTTTGTTTGCCCAAAAGACAACTTTTTTTTCTCTCGATTTTGTCGAGTTATTACACGGATTCAATAAATGATCATCAAGCGGTTCTTATTCGAAGAACCCTTGCCTTTTGGTTAGCTTGAGACTCAATCATCGTGGCTCTAGTATGAATCTAAGGTTTTAATTGAACTGATTCATAGGATCGCAACAAGATAATTTCTATCAGAAAACTACTAGAATTTTTGCTTTATTTATTTACTAGTAAAACAAGAGTAAATCTGCATTACGCAAAAAAAAAAAAAAAGAAATCCAAAATAGGGAAGAGAAAAGTCAAGAAGCCTCTAATGACCAACATAAGGGAAAGAAAGAAAGACAGATGAGCCAACTTGAGATTTTTTGGCATTATCATCACAAAGAATAAGTTCTGGATTTTTCTTATTTCATATCTTCAAGGCAAATCGACCCAATCCAGTGGCTGATGAAGTTTTGAACCTTTTTTTTTTCTAATATCCGTTGAAAATTTGTGTGTTTCTGCTTGAGCCGTACGAGATGAAATTTTCATATACGGTTCTCGGAGGGGGACTCGGGTTAGTTACCTATCTCAATAAAGTATATGATTGGTTTGAGGAACGTCTTGAGATTCAGGCAATTGCGGATGATATAACTAGTAAATATGTTCCTCCTCATGTCAACATATTTTATTGTTTAGGGGGAATTACACTTACTTGTTTTCTAGTACAAGTCGCTACCGGTTTTGCTATGACTTTTTACTACCGCCCAACCGTTACAGAGGCTTTTTCCTCGGTTCAATACATAATGACCGAGGCCAACTTTGGTTGGTTAATCCGATCAGTTCATCGATGGTCAGCAAGTATGATGGTTCTAATGATGATCCTGCACGTATTTCGTGTGTATCTCACAGGTGGATTTAAAAAACCCCGCGAATTAACTTGGGTGACAGGTGTGGTTTTGGGTGTATTGACTGCATCGTTTGGTGTAACTGGTTATTCTTTGCCTTGGGATCAAATTGGTTATTGGGCAGTCAAAATTGTGACAGGTGTACCTGAAGCGATTCCGGTAATAGGATCGCCTTTAGTGGAGTTATTACGTGGAAGTGCTAGTGTGGGCCAATCCACTTTGACTCGTTTTTATAGTTTACATACCTTTGTACTGCCTCTGCTTACTGCCGTATTTATGTTAATGCACTTTCCAATGATACGTAAGCAAGGTATTTCGGGTCCTTTATAGGGAAGCCATATCATAGAGAAAGATAATTCTAATTTTCATATATCATATCGGGTAGGTTGTGGTATTTCATTGCTACAAACATGGGTTATTGTAAAATAAGACATGTCATTTGGATACTTTTCTTCAACTCCGAAGTATTTTGATACAAATAGTTGAAGTTCATTTTATGAAAGAAAATAAGGCGGATTATGGGAGTGTGTGACTTGAATTATTGATTTGGCCATGCAGATAAAGAATTGGATCTGCCACATTAGAATTCACAACCAAAGGTGTCTCCGCATCCAATCAACACGTAAGTCCCCTATCTAGGAAGGATAGGCTGGTTCACTTGAGGAGAATATTTTCTATGATCATACCCCAACCATGTCATCCATGAACAGGCTCCGTAAGATCCCATAGAGTAGAAATAGAATAAGTCATGTGACATGATCCAATTCTCTATTTATTACACTTACTTTTTTTATTATAGTATGGAAATGCATTCATTTTCTTTGCATCGATTGCGATCCGCAATACTATCGGAGTAAAAGAAGGTATCTAAAGAAGAACGTAGGCTAGACTTTTTGATTTTTTATTAGTAACAAGTAAATACTTTGTTTGGACGTAAGAAACTTGCGATATTGAGGGGATAAACACCAACTAATCAAGAGACATGAGACAATCCACAAAGCAATTGATCATGATCAAATTTGCAAGCCAACTTGGATATTGAGCATTTACCCATAAGAATAAGATTCTTTTCAATAAAATAAGTAGTTGTAGGTGCAACTTCGGAAAAGAGAATCTGATAAAGCTTTTCTTACCTAGAGTCATTGAGTCATTATATACCTTATTCTATTATGGATCTTCCACGGTCTTTTTTCTTTCATTCTTGCTCGAGCCGGATGATGAAAAATTCTCATGTCCGGTTCCTTTGGGGGATGGATCCTAAAGAATTCACCTATCCCAATAACAAAGAAACCTGACTTAAATGATCCTGTATTAAGAGCAAAATTAGCTAAAGGGATGGGACATAATTATTACGGGGAACCCGCCTGGCCCAACGATCTTTTATATATTTTTCCAGTAGTAATTCTAGGTACTATTGCATGTAATGTAGGTTTAGCGGTTCTCGAGCCGTCAATGATTGGTGAACCGGCGGATCCGTTTGCAACTCCTCTGGAAATATTACCCGAGTGGTACTTCTTTCCCGTCTTTCAAATACTCCGTACAGTACCCAATAAGTTATTGGGCGTTCTCTTAATGGTTTCTGTGCCAACGGGCTTATTGACAGTACCCTTTCTAGAGAATGTCAATAAATTCCAAAATCCATTTCGTCGCCCAGTAGCTACGACCGTTTTTTTAATCGGTACTGCAGTAGCTCTTTGGTTAGGTATTGGAGCAACATTACCCATTGAAAAATCCTTAACTTTAGGTCTTTTTTAGGGATTTTTCAGGTTGATTCATTCAACCGTGAAGTACCGTGCATAGGTATCTAGGAAATAGTTACTTCCAAGTGAATCTTCCCTAGATACCTAAAATCCATTTTATTATGATCCATTTCGCGAAAATATAGATTGTGCCAAAGATGCAAAATTGTTTTCTTTTTTCTTTTTATTCTAACTCGAAAAAGAAGAAGAGGAAAAAATTGCAATGGATTTAAAACGAGAACTTATTCTTAGGTAAATCGATTGGGAGATGCTTCTCTAGAGTGTCCCATATCTGTTTTCCATCTTCCATACGAAAACTGTCAATTCTCATAAGATCTTCTTCAGTCTTACTCAAAAGGTCCAATAGTGTATGTATATTGGCCCTTTTGAGACAATTATACGTTCTAGAAGGCAATTCTAATTGATCAATAAAAATACAATTCAATGGAATTCCTTTTTTGTTTTTCTTTAGATTAGTTAATCTTTTTTGAAAGGTTAAAAGGGGTGGAGTAAACCTGTTTTTATTTTCTTCGAAACTAGTGCCCTCTTCCTCCGCGTGTAGAAAAGGAAGAAATAAATCAATCAAATTACGAGAAGCCTCATAAAGCGCTTCCTTAGGGGTTAAACTTCCATTCGTCCATATTTCTAGAAAAAGTATCTCGTGTTTTTCATTTCCATTCCCACAAGAAAAAATACTATAATTCACATTTCGAACAGGCATGGATACAGCATCTATGGGATAACTTCCATCTTGAGAGTTCTTTCTGAGTTCCGTGTGATATCCGCGATCTCTCTTGATCTGTAACTCAATACAGAAATCAATGGGCTCTGTCAAGTTAGCTATAGGTTGTGCCGTATCAACGATCTCTACGGAAGGTGGTAAGATGATATCTTGAGCAGTTATGTATCTAGGACCTTTGACGCAAATTGATGCGTCTCTAACTCCATAGAGATTACTTCTCAATACAATTTCTTTCAAATTTAGTAAAATTTCTTGTACGGATTCTTCAATACCAGCTATTGTAGAATATTCGTGTGGCACGCTCCCAAATTTTGCACGTGTGATACATGTTCCTTCTATTTCTCCAAGTAAAGCTCTTCGCAAGGCAATACCGACGGTATCCGCTTGACCTTTTCTAAGCGGGGACAAAATGAAACGACCATAATAAAGACGCTTACTATCTACTCTTGATTCAACACACTTCCACTGTAGTGTTTGAGTGGATCCTGCTACCTCCTCTCGAACCATAATAGACTAGTATTATTATTTGATCATTGAATCGTTTATTTCTCTTGAAAGCGTTTTAATTCTTTTACAGACGTCTTTTTTTAGGAGGTCGACATCCATTATGCGGCATAGGTGTTACATCGCGTATACAACTTAATCGTACACCACTTTTAGCAATGGCTCGTAATGCGGCATCTCTTCCACTACCAGCACCCTTTACCATAACTTCTGCTCGTTGCAAACCCACTGTACGAATAGCATCTACTGCTGTTCTTTGACCAGCATAGGGTGATGCTTTTCTTGAGCTTTTGAATCCACAAGTACCCGCGGAGGACCAGAAAACCACCCGACCTTGCGGGTCTGTAACAGTTATAATGGTATTGTTGAAACTAGCTTGAACATGAATAACTCCTTTTGTTATTCTACGTGCACTTTTCCGTAAACTAAAACGCGCATTCCTACGCAAACCAATACGCACTCTCCTACGTGAACCAATTTTTGGTATAGCTTTTGTCATATTTTATTATCTCATAAATATGAGTTAGAAATAACAAAAAGAAAAAAAGATACAAAGATATCCGTTTCAGGGTAAAATATATCCTTTACTTTAATTATTAATTATTTTATTTGGAATTTGGACGTTTCCGCGGGTACTTTTTTTACTTTTTAGAAAGTAAAGTTCTTTTTCGAAAGATTACCCCTGCCTTTGTTTATGCTTCGGATTGGAACAAATGACTCTAATTCGTCCACGCCTACGAATCAGTCGACATTTTGTACAAATTTTACGAACGGAAGCTCTTATTTTCATATTTCCTTATTCCTTTCTTAAACTATGAATCTAATCTTTGGGAAAAAATAAGTCTCTTCGCTTGAATTTTGGAACTTTGAATTTATTACCCTAGAAAAAAGAAAAACCTAATCCTTTGAATCTTTGGTATCCTTCAAATCTTCGGTATCCTTCGAGTCTTCGGTACGCTTCGAATCCTTATGGGGAAGTCTATAAATTATACGTCCTTTGCTTGAATCATAACGACTTACTTCAATTTTGACCCTATCCCCCATCAGTATTCGTATAGAACTAGACCGGATCTTTCCTGAAATATAGCCCAGGATGATGGTGTCATTCTCTAGGCGAACGCGGAACATTCCGTTGGGTAGGGCTTCCGTAACTAAACCTTCGAAAGTGACTTTTGCTTCTCTCGGGTTTTTTTTTTCTCTGCTATTTTTTTTTTCTGTCATATTTTTTTTCTCCTATTTTTCTATTTTGATTTTCAAATAAAAAAAAACGTTGTATTTTTATTTGAAAAATAGGAAGTTCGAGATAGAATTCGAGTACTATAGGAGGGGCGATTACCATATATAACATAAGACTTCTCCCCCAATTCTGTTTAGTCGAGCTTCTCGATCTGTCATTATACCTCGAGAAGTAGAAAGAATAGCAATTCCCATTCCGCCCAAAACTTTAGGAATTCCTTGATAGTTGGCATAAATTCGTAAGCCGGGTCGGCTGATACGCTTTAAAAAGGTTCTAGTTCTATATATTCCTTTTCTAGTCTTTCTCTTTTGATGTCGCAAAGTTGAAACCAAGAAATATCTGTTACTTTCCTGATGTTTCCGAACACTTTCAATAAAACCCTCTCGTAGAAGTATTTTAACAATGTTTTCGGTAATATTTGTAGATACTACTCGAACTGTTCCTTTTTTATTCATGTCCGCGTTTCTTATAGAGGTTAGTAAATCAGCAATAGTGTCCTTGCCCATAAGACTCTAATTCTAGGTTCCTCCTAATTTTTCTATAATCAACATGTTTTCTTTTTTTTTCTTTTACTTTTGGATTTTAAAGCATATACGTGAGACATAATCTACTAATTTTTTCTTTGATCTATATCTCGCCTACTAGTATTTATAATACTTCAGGAGCTAATGAAACTATTTTAGTAAAATTCAATTCTCTCAATTCCTCGGCGATCGCGCCAAAAACTCGAGTTCCTTTTGGATTTCCTTTTTGATCAATGATAACCGCTGCATTGTCATCATAGCGTATTATTATACCGTCTTCGCATTTGAACTCTTTACATGTACGTACAATTACAGCTCGAATTACTTCGGATCTTTCTAGAGGCATTTGGGGCACTGCGTCTTTGATTACAGCAACAATAACATCACCAATACGAGCATATCGCTGATTACTAGCAGCTCCTATGACTCGAATACACATCAATTTTCGAGCTCCACTGTTATCTGCTACATTTAAAAGGGTCTGAGGTTGAATCATATTATTTTGATTTCAATTTGTTATTTCTATGCAAAAGGATGAAAGAAATATTGTCTTTCCAGAAAAAAAACCTGGTTTTTTTTATCTTCAATACTCCTTTTTTGGGATGCTATATCTCTAATCGAAGAAATTGACTTCGTATGGGCATTTTACTGGCAGCTATGGAGATAGCTGCTCTAGCTACAGTTTCAGATACTCCGCCCATTTCATAAAGTATTCGACCTGGTTTAACAACGGCTACCCAATATTCGGGGGATCCCTTTCCTGAGCCCATACGTGTTTCCGTGGGTCTTAGTGTAACCGGTTTGTCGGGAAATATACGTACCCATATTTTTCCACCACGACGTGCATATCGTGTCATTGCTCTTCGTCCTGCTTCTATCTGTCTCGACGTGATCCAAGCGGGTTCAAGTGCTTGCAGAGCATATCTACCAAAACAAATACGATTGCCTCGGCAGGATTTTCCCTTCATTCTTCCTCTATGTTGTTTACGAAATCTGGTTCTTTTGGGGTTATAGTCGATGGTTCTTTCTTAGTTCCATCTCTACTGCAAAACTGGACATGAGAGTTTCTTCTCATCCAGCTCCTCGCGAATGAAATGAGAAAGCGTGCAAATTTCTCTAATTCCATAATATTTTGGAATATTATGGATAGATGCACATTAATAGATAATAGAAAAAGTTAGGGTTTTTTTAATATTGAATATTGAATTTGTTAAAATAGAAAAATATATAGTCAAGAAAGAAGATCTAGAATATATCTAGATGTGTGTGTCTATTTATCTATATTCTATATTTATAGATAATGTAATCTTTCTTAAAAAAAAATCTCCTTATTTCGACTCTTATTGAATCGCGGGAAAGTATTCTAATTCAATAAAGATTTCGCGGGCGAATATTTACTCTTTCCTGTCTTATTTGTTAATTTATAACCTTACCAAATAAGGCAATTTTTTTGGTTTGTTCCGCCATCCCACCCAATGAAGTCTTAGGATTCTTTTCAATAAAATCCTATGCAGTCATAGGTTCTGTCGTTCCCACTACTTCTCCTTTAATGGTTAGGTCTGAATCCCACAATGGAGCTTTCCAAAAATTTCTTTCCGAGTCAATTTTCTCAGTTTTATTAACCCGGGCCGCTCTTTATTTTATTATTGCTTAAAATTTCTATTTTTTGTTTCAAGTTACGATTTCGAATTCTCTGTTATTTTTATTATATTGATGCTTTATCACATTGCCTTTTATGATGTAACTCATAGACCATACATATTGGAATCCTATATCTTTCTTATTCTTCTTCCTTCTTTCTATCATCCCTCCTTTTATCCACATCCCTTTAGTTTTGCTTCACAACCTAGAATCCGTTTTCTTTTTTAGAGAAAAAATTGCAGTTGCTACAACTATATGATAGATCTACTCATTTATGATAGATGTATTTATTCATATAGTGACTGTTTCTTAGTTAGGATCTCGACAATACGAAGCAATAGGTTGGTTATTAGTTAATTTTCTATAATTACTAAGTTTTTTCTTTTTCTATTTATAGTAGGGTTCAGTCAATTTTTTTTGAATCTCCATTTTTGACTCTAAAGAAAAAACTAACGAGTCACACACTAAGCATAGCAATTATATTAAAAGATTTATCAATTTTCATTAAATCTTATAGAAAGAGGTAGAATTTCTTCTTTTTTTTTCAGGGATTTCAGGAAAAATAAGGCTCTTGTCATTTTTTATTCTATCACTGAACAGAATGGGAAGACAAGGCTAGTTATTCTTCGTCTACGAATATCCAAATTTTTACACCTAATACTCCATAGATAGTTCGAATTGGATAGCAGCAATAATCAATTTTAGCGCGAATTGTTTGGAGGGGAAGTCTACCCTTTTTGATGCATTCGGCACGTGCAATTTCTTTCCCTGCGAGACGACCTGCAATTTTTACTTTTACCCCCCTTATATCTGCTTTTTTAGTTAATTCAATGGCTTTTTTCATTGCCTTTCGGAATGAAACTCTATTTTTTAATTGGAAAGCTATATATTCTGCAAGAATGTTAGGTTGTCTATAAGGTTCTTTAACTTTTTCAATAGCAATATTAAGTCTCTGGTTTACAGAATTAACTTCCTTTTGTAGATCTTTCTCTAATTCTTCGATTGCTCCTTTTTTCTTTAATAAATTGGGGAATCCAATATGGATTATGACGTGGATCGTATCGATTTCTTTTTGAATTTCTATACGTGTAATTACTTCAGAACTTGAGCCTGAGTCCATTTTTCTATTATGTGTAATTACTTCGGAACTTGAGTCTGATTCTATTTTTCTATTCGAGCCTTTTTTCCTATTCTTTTGTATATAGTTCTTGATACAATTCCGTATTTTTTTATCTTCCTGTAGACCTTCAGAATAATTTTTTGGTTGTGCGAACCAAAAGGAATGGTGATTTTGGGTTGTACCAAGTCTGAAACCGAGTGGATTTATTTTTTGTCCCATATTTTTCTATTCTATTTTTTTTTTACTGGGAATCGAAATCTAAGATGGATCTAAAGATTATTTAGATTTCTTTACTATATTTAGTACAATTGTTATATGACACATGGTTTTTTTTATGGGACAACTACGTCCTCGAGCTCGAGGTCTTAATTTTTTCATGATAGTACTCCTACTGACTTCGGCTTTAGTGATGAATAAATTTGCTTTGTCGAAATCCCTATAATGAGTAGCATTTGCTGCTGCCGAATAAACCAACTTTAGGATGGGATAAGATGCTCGATAAGGCATGAGGTTCAGTATCATAACAGTTTCCTCGTAGTAACGCCAGCGAATCTCATCAAGAACTCTTTGTGCTTTGAAAACAGACATATGGATGCGTTTTTGTGCTTTGAAAACCCGTTCGAACTTAAGTAGACGATCGGTTGGAACTTTCCTTGCGAGTTTCCTTAGCCCACTCTTCTTCTTCTTTATCCTAGGGGTATACTTTACCAGTTTGAAACTTGTCATAAATAAGGTTATTCCCCGGGTTATTCCCCGCCTACCTTTGTTTTTTTTTTATTTTGAATCTTTCTATTCTGAATTCAGTTAACGACGAGATTTAGTATCTTTTCTTGCACTTTCATAACTCGTGAAATGCCGAGTAGGCACGAATTCCCCCAATTTGCGACCTACCATAGGATTTGTTATGTAAATAGGTATATGTTCCTTTCCATTATGAATCGCGATTGTATGGCCAACCATTGCGGGTAGAATGCTAGATGCCCGGGACCACGTTACTATTGTTTCTTTCTCCTCCTTCATATTGACCTTTTCGATTTTTGCCAATAAATGATGAGCTACAAAAGGATTCGTTTTTTTTCGTGTCACAGCTGATTACTCCTTTTTTCCATTTTAAAGAGTGGCATTCTATGTCCAATATCTCGATCGAAGTATGGAGGTCAGAATAAATAGAATAATGATGAATGGAAAAAAGAGAAAAATCCTTTAGCTGGATAAGGGGCGGATGTAGCCAAGTGGATCAAGGCAGTGGATTGTGAATCCACCATGCGCGGGTTCAATTCCCGTCGTTCGCCCATCGCATTATTGCAAATTCCAAAAATGCAATTTTCCATATTCCTAGTTACGTATTTACTTACGGCGACGAAGAATAAAACTATCACTATATTTTTTCCTTTTCCTAGTTCTTCTTCCAAGCGCAGGATAACCCCAAGGGGTTGTGGGTTTTTTTCTACCAATGGGGGCTTTCCCTTCACCGCCCCCATGGGGGTGGTCCACAGGGTTCATAACTACCCCTCTTACTACGGGGCGTTTACCTAGCCAACACTTAGATCCGGCTCTACCCAAACTTTTTTGGTTCACCCCAACATTACCCACTTGTCCGACTGTTGCTAAGCAATTTTGGGATACCAAACGGACCTCCCCAGATGGTAATCTTAAAGTGGCCGATTTACCCTCTTTTGCAATCAGTTTCGCTACAGCACCTGCTGCTCTAGCTAATTGCCCACCCCTTCCACGTGTGATTTCTATGTTATGTATGGCCGTGCCTAAGGGCATATCGGTTGAAGTAGATTCTTCTTTTCTCTCAAAAAACCCCTTCCCAAACTGTACAAGCTTCTTCCAAAGCATACAGCTTTCTAGATGTATATGACGATCTCTAGACAGATGGATCTTATATGAATCGTATGATGAAGTACCACATGAGTGGATATATAGGAAAGGAATCCAAATCTGCCGAATCGCTCATGTTATGATCTTCTACATCCTAGGTCTCCGCGTTCCGTCATCTGGCTTATGTTCTTCATGTAGCATTCAGATCGAATGACTCTATGAAATTACGTCGATACTTCCACATATTATGGGTAACGTAGGAGACATCCCTATTTTCCCCGGGGGGTCTTAATTACCACTGCTTAGCTTTCAATTCGCCTCTGACCATCAAATTAAATGTGAATAACCCGTCCTCCTCTCTTTGAAACAAGGGGCGCTTCCGGTTCTGTGCGTGCTTCAAACAATTTTGTCTTCTCCATATTACCATATCTCTAGAGTCAATAATTTTCTATGAGGAACTACTGAACTCAATCACTTGCTGCCGTTACTCAACAGTTTTCTGTTGAGGTCTATCCCGTAGAGGTAGTCAAATTGGATCAGTGATCGATTTCTAGGTTTCGTCGTAAACCTAATTGGTTACTTCCAATTACGTAAATCAATAGTTCAAACCGCACTCAAAGGTAGGGCATTTCCCATTGATATAGGAACTTTTGTACCAGAAACAATAGTATCTCCAATTATAGCCCCTCTGGGATGTAAAATATATCTCTTCTCACCATCCCCATAGTGTATGAGACAAATGTATGCATTTCGATTAGGGTCGTATTCTATGGTTACGATTCTACCAGATATGTCTTTTTGATTCCGTCGAAAATCGATTTTACGGTATAGGCGCTTATGACCTCCCCCTCTATGCCTTGCGGTAATGATTCCTCTGGAATTACGACCTTTACCACAACGGTGCCGTCCATGGATCAAATTATTTCGTGGATTGGATTTCACTTGCCTGTCTACGGTTCCCTTGCGTGTGCTCGGGATAGGTGTTTTGTATAAATGTTTCGCCGTATTATTAAGTATTCTCCTTTAGTTTTTTTCTCTATCTAGAAGTGGAATAGAATAACCCGGTTGAAGGGTAATGATCATACGTCTGTAATGCATTGTATGTCCCAGAATAGGTCCCATTCTTCTACCCTTTCCGGGTAGTCGATGGCTATTCACAGCTACTACCTTAACACCAAAGAAGAGTTCGACCCAATGCTTTATTTCTGTCTTAGTGAATCCCGATTCGACATTAAAAGTATATTGATTCTTTCCCAATAAACGAAGACTTTTTTCTGTAAATACTGCGTATTTGATTCCATCCATAAATCGACTTTCCCTCCTATGCTCTGAGTTCCAGTATCGATAAGAATTCGAGTTCTTATTGTTCTTATGTTATGGTATGAATATACCATACCAATTCGTTATGTATGGATGATGGATGAGATTCCATGGATAGAGAGCCAGTTCCAATAGACTTATGGAACGTTCCCGTTCGCGTGCATCCAGCAGGAATTGAACCCGCAAATTTACCAATTATGAGTTGGGCGCTTTAACCATTCAGCCATGGATGCTTAACAGGGATCATCGTACATCGTAAATAACCAATTTTCATATAGAAAGACATATCATAGAAAAATGAAATCGAAAATATTCGGAGATGGCAAATATTCGGAGATGACTATGAAAACACCTCTCTGGATCCTCGAATTGAAAGAGAGATTGAGAGGGATCAAGAATCCTAATTCTCGCTATTTGGAATGGATCCAATTCTATTGAGTCTGACTCATAGTGATCATTTCTCTTTAGCAAAGAATGACCTTGGTTATCAAAGGATTGAACAACCGGGATCCATTTACTTATGATACCTAGTTGACATTGATAACAAGGATCTAATGAATTATGAGTTTAATAGATCCTCTTTAGCAGAAAGACGTATATTCCTTGCTCATTATCAGACAATCACTTATTCCCAAACCTCGTGTGGGGCTAATCGTTTTCATTTACCATCTCATGGAAAACCCTTTTCGTTCCGCTTAGCCCTATCGGGTATTTTAGTGATAGGTTCTATAGGAACTGGACGATCCTATTTGGTCAAATACCTAACGAAAAATTCCTATTTTCCTTTCATTAAGGTACGAGGGCTTCTTATTCCACAAGAACGAAAGCACCTTTTCATTCTTTCATATACTAGGGGTTTTTACTTGGAAAAGACAATGTTCCATACTAAAGGATTCGGGTCCATAACCACGAGTTCCAGTGCACTAGATCTTGTAGCACTTAGCAACGAGGCCCTATCCATTAGTATTCCACATAAGAAATCCATTATAGAAACTAATACAATTAGATTGGCTCTTCATAGACAAACTTGGGGTTTGCGAGCCAAGGTAAGACCGGCTCGGGATCATGGGACCCTTTTCTATCAGATAGGAGGGGCTCTTGTACAAAATAGACTTCTAAGTAATAACCCCATAGAATCTATCTATATAAAGATAAAGAGGCAATCGTGTCAGGAAGCGGGTTTTTCTTTGGCCAAAGGGTACTTCGAACTTGGAACGAGCATGAAGAGATTAACGAGACTTCTTTCTCTTTTGAGTTTTTATGGCGGACCGGTCGCGCAAGATCTTTGGTCTTCCCCCGGAACCGATGAAAAAAAGTGGGTCGCTTCTTATGGACTCGCTCAGAATGATTCTTCTCTATCTATAGTTCATGGCCTATTAGAAGTAGAAGGTGCTCTGGTGCAATCCTTACCGACAGAAAAAGATTGCAGTCAGGTTGATAATAATCGAGTGCCATTACTTCGTCGGTCCGAACCAAGGAATCCGTTAGAAATGTTTTGAAATGGATATTGTTCTCTCTTTGATCAGGGATTGCTATATGAAAAGAAGTGGAGTTTGAAAAAGGGAACGGAATGGTCAAACCGGAACTGCTAGAGGAACGAATTTTCAATAGCATAACTTGGGCTCCTAGAATATGGCGCCCTTGGGACAATCTATTTGATTGCAGGGTTTTGTTCCGAAGCAAAGATATCCGCGGAGGCCGGTTCGTTCGTCCTATTCTGATATTCAGGACCAAGAGGTACTGGATTCTCTTTCGGATAGGCCCTGAAAGGAGAAGAAAGGCTGAAATGCCAACGGACCTCTGTCTATTCTCTAATTCACCCGATCCGATAGTACCCGTTTTTGGAACGTCCAGTGCCAAAGTCACTGAATGGGTAAGTCACCAATCCAATCCCTTTGACAAATCGGGTGTCATATTAGATATCATATTCTA